CAAAGAGAAAAGCAAAAGTTACAGAAATGATGACTCTTATATAGTTTTATACAAGCCTTAAATCTATTTTTTTTTTATTTCCTTAATTAACTTAATTAATTTAATTTCGTTTGGTTAGAGCCAAACTCCTTAAAAACCCCCGCTTTCTTTAAAATATCCTGAACCGTTTCGGTAGGTTGAGCACCTTTCTCAAGGAAATATAGAATAGCAGGAACATTTAAATAAGTTTGATTCTTTATCGGATCATAAAAACCCACTTTCCGAAGATCTCGTCCTTCTCTTCGGGACCGAACATCAATTGCAACGATTCGATAAACGGCTCATTGGGATAGATGTAAAAAAGTAACCCCCCCCAGAAACGTATAGGAAGTTTTCTCCTCGTACGGCTCATTCAAAAAAAAATTTAGTTCTACTTAATGTATAGATTAATGTATAGAATCACAAAAAGGTCTATCAAAAAAAATGGTTGAAATCCCCCCTTTTTCTTCTTACTTCCTTAAAAAAAAATAATTTGTACTCATAACTCAAGTTAGATAACTCTCTAGTGGCTTAAAGGAAAAAAATTAAGCATTTCATTTATTGAGTGGTCTTGAAACCTCTCTTTTTTGTTTCTTTCATTTCAAATATATTTGAATTTTTATTATGGTACAATTATGGAAACAATGGAAAAGATCTTTTCTTGTTTTGGGATCCTTGTAATCTTTGTTTTAAATCATTGGGTTTAGACATAACTTCGGTGATTCTTAATCCTTTCAAAATGGCAGCAACATACCTTTTTTTACGATTTCTTTCTAATATTTATTTCTAAATAAAGAATCCTAATTAAAGAATTGATTCTCATATAATAAACTTTGTATGGAAAGAATTTTTTCAATTCCAACAAATTTTATTTTAGATTGAAAACGCGAAACCCTTTCAATTTCTCTATCAACGATATACTTACGAAGTTCTTCCAATTTATTGATTGGCATTAACCATAGATCTTTGCCCCTGAGAACTGAATCAATAATTTCTACTCGAGCTCCATCATCGACTATTTCCATTACAACCCGATGGGTTTGTAGTGAAACAGAATAAATGATGTCGAGTCAAGAGCACCTTCATTCTTATATAAAATGGTGGATATAAAAATCCACAATGGATCATGTCTTTCAAGTCGCACGTTGCTTTCTACCACATCGTTTCAAACGAAGTTTTACCATAACATTTCTCTAAGTTGGAACCGGTATGGAATTGATTCAATTATGGAATCGTGAATAATCATTGGTTCATTCGCTACATAGTACTCTATCACTTTTATTCTAGATATTCTAGATAGATGGATAGAAATTCTTCTGAAGAGGTTTTAGCACGAATTCAACGTAACTCCAATTTTATTTTTTTATTGTATAGTATAAATACAAGATTTGATTTTTTAATTATCAAAATCATTATATTCTAAATTCGAAAAATAAAAAAGGAATAATTTCAATTTTTTGTCATTTATTTTTATGAAATGAATAAAAAAGACTGATGGGAAGGCAGACTTGAATCCTTATTGTTTCTATTCTTATTTTTTCAAATAGCTTCTTATAGATATTCTGTGTTAAATATGGTTTAGATATTGAAATTTGCCTTTTTCAATTTAAGAAATCCTAAAATTTTTGTTTCACAACGAAAAATGACTCTTGCTGAAATAAAACATAGAACAATAATAAAATACTAATATAGACTATGCATTTCCTAGTTTTATATACGTATTTTCATATTTTGTTTAACTTAATATTTCTATAAATTCTATGGGAATCAAAAAAAAATAAGAATTGTATTCTATTCAATATTAGACCTTTAAACATAAATAGAAAATTGTTCACAAGAATCTTATTCTAATAAAATTTCGATGATTTAGAATGGAATATGGTCTGGGACGGAAGGATTCGAACCTCCGAATACCGGGATCAAAACCCGTTGCCTTACCACTTGGCCACGCCCCATTAAAATTTTTATTCGACACTAATAAAGAATAATGCTGGTATTAGTTGATAGTCAATTCTAAATACAAATAAATATAAAATTTAGAAAATATATATATTCTTACTAAAATTTTTATATGTGTATATTTTTTATATGTGTATATGTGTATATATAGAATAAAATGAAATTTATTGATCATTACATATAATTCAATTAAGATATTGTATGAAAGTAGAATTTCTTCTATTCCATTTGAGAATGGGAGGGTTTTGGGTTGGGTGAATTCAAAGACAAAGAAGAATTTTTTCTACCTTACTTTCTTCTTTTTGACTTCATATCAATAACTCAATCAAAATTCAATTATCTCCAAGAACAAAATGTCTGTTATGCTTAATATCTTTAGTTTGATCTGTATTAATTCGGCTCTTTATTCGAGTCATTTTGTCTTCGCCAAATTACCGGAGGCCTACGCTTTTTTGAATCCGATTGTAGATGTTATGCCAGTCATACCTCTGTTTTTTTTTCTCTTAGCCTTTGTTTGGCAAGCTGCGGTAAGTTTTCGCTAAGATCTTGAATATTATATCCTATAAAATTCGGGATTTATTTCGAAAATTCTATCAATTGGATCAGAATTGGATCAGATAAGTCTCATAATAATAAACCCTCAATTCAAAGAAACTCTGGACTAGCCGCGAGAAATCTAAATAATCCCATTTTATTTGCCAGTGAATGACACTAATCCTAAATCCCATTTAGTATCAGAGTCTTCTCAAATAGATAATTTTGGGTGTGAAATGAAATTTTAGTAATGAAAGACTCTTATGACAAAATAATTTTCATAAATTCTCAATTTTTTCTATTTCTAGAAAGCACTTCATTTCGTGATATCAAAATAGGATTAGGCTGTGTGGTATAAAAAAAAAGACGATCTATTCCCCCTTTTCCCAAAAAAATGATCTTGGAGATTGTGTAATGCTTACTCTCAAACTTTTCGTTTATACAGTAGTGATATTCTTTGTTTCTCTCTTCATCTTTGGATTCCTATCTAATGATCCAGGGCGTAATCCTGGACGTGAAGAATAAAATAAAAAATGATTTGAAATTTTTGAAAGAGAAATCAAATACTAAATCATCGAGGGAGGTGGAAAGAGAGGGATTCGAACCCTCGGTACAAATAACTTGTACAACGGATTAGCAATCCGCCGCTTTCGTCCACTCAGCCATCTCTCCCAATTGAAAACAAATTCCTATGTTACATTACACATAAAGTAAGGATTAAAAAAGGCTTTCTTTCTATTTTTTTATTATATAGATTATTATATGATTAGATGTGTATAACCTTATAATCAGTAATTCAATTTAGGTTTAGATAAAGTAAGAACTAAAAGGATCCCATTTTTTTTCATTTTGATCGAAAGGGCCCTTTTCTTTTACTCCGACGCCCCGGCTGGCTAGGTCAATACCAATACCTAGCCAGGCCCTTTTTTGTTACGTTACAACGAATGACAGATTAAAGATAAAACCCTTTATCTATCGGATTTGAAAACAGAAAGACTTGTTAGTAAATTTAAACAACTCGAAAGTCTCATTTCTTATTATTTTCTTTTACTACCTTCTACCTTTTTTCTCTTTTTTGTAATAAAAACTAGATATATAAGAAACAAAAGAAACTCTCGACTCTTACACAACGCATTTTTTTTTTATGATTTTGGTGCTTTTACTCTATCAAAATTACTTCAGAAAAATGAAATAAATTCGTATTTTTTTTTTAGTTATTTAATCTTTTACTAATTTTACTAAGTTAATCCCGCGAACACAAAAATCAAAGTTAAGACTCTAATTTTGATGATTCGTTTAGGATCCTATTTTGATTACGTCAAATGCCTCTGTTCGACAAAAGATTCATTTGTATACAATATATATATTGTAGCGGGTATAGTTTAGTGGTAAAAGTGTGATTCGTTCTATTAATCCCCTTAATAGTTAAGGGGTCCCTCGGTTTAATTTCTATTCCGATTAAAAACTTTTTTTCTTAAAAGGATGAAATCCTTTACCTCTCAATGACTTATTCGAGGAAAAATAGAAATTCTCGTGATTTGTATCCAATCAAAATTGAAAAATTGGATTCTAAAATTGCGAAACATAATTTGTGAATTGGATTCCTACTTCCAATTAAATAATTATGAATCAAGATCCATGGCAGAAGATATAAAAGTGTATTTCTAACCGTAACTAAATCTTCAATTTTGAGTTGATAGAGAAGAGATTGAAGCAAAATAGCTATGAAATGATGACTTTAATTTACTAGAAACATCAACATATTGTTTTAGCTCGGTGGGAACAAAGTACTTTTCCTAAGGATTTTAAAAAATAGAAATTAAAGAACGAAGGAACTAGAAAGATTGTTACAATTATCTTACTCTAACGGGATCATCTAGAAAGCAAGTATTTTTAAATTCAATATATTCAGACAAAAAGCTAACATAGATGTTATGGGTAGAATTTTCATTCACATCTTTTAGATCTCAGAATTTCTCCATCTTCCATAAAGGAGCCGAATGAAACCAAAGTTTCATGTTCGGTTTTGAATTAGAGACGTTAAAAACGTCGACTATAACCCCTAGCCTTCCAAGCTAACGATGCGGGTTCGATTCCCGCTACCCGCTTTAAACCCTCTCTTATCGAATTTATAGATTAATTCATATATTCATTCTTTATATTTCTTTTTTAATTAATATTAATAGGAAGAAATATAAAGAATGAATATATAAAACTCTTACTTATATATTCGCTATTTTCATTTTCTCTATATTAATTAATAATTAATCTATGATTGAATTAAATATACAATTCCTAAAAAAATATCACATCCAATCCGAGTTTTTTTCGAACAAGAAGCAAAATGAAAATGAATCAAAAGCGTCCATTGTCTAATGGATAGGACAGAGGTCTTCTAAACCTTTAGTATAGGTTCAAATCCTATTGGACGCAATGTATTTCCATCTATTTTTTTCTAAAAAAATAATCAATTTCTTTATGCTTGTTCC